AAAACTTTCTTAACAAGTGGTTTTTTGAAATCTACCTATTTGAAAATTATGAGGAATTTCATCCCCAGGGTTACAGAGAGATTTCCAGTCATAAAATTTTGGAATTTGGTGAATTTTTTTTTGACACATTTTTTCAAACTCCCTAGCTTTTCATTCAAAGGGTTGATTTTTTTTTTTGGAATCGTGCGTTCTTTTTTTCGTTTTTTCTTGATTTTTTTACTCAATTAAAGTTTAATTAAATTATATATTAATTTATTTTATAATAAATACCTATTTAATATTAATTATATTCAACATAATTTTATATTTATATATAAGTATAATATATATATATATATACATCTATAAATGGTTAAAGGGGGGATAGTCTATTTAATATTAGTAAACTTAATCTATGATTATCGTAAGGGATGTTTAAGAACCTATTGGAAAAAGTTAATTTAGCTAAAAGCTGTATCTGATTATTCTATCCCTTATTTATCTATTAAATAATTATAATTTAATATATAATAACTTTATATACTGGATTTATATATGTATATATATTAATAAATATTTAATATATATATAAACATTATTAATATATTATATATAAAATACTATTAATATAAATAAATAATTAGGTATAATAATACTAATAATTTAATTTATATATAATAAATATATTATTTATAAAAAAAAAAAAAAACCTATTTGTATCCAATTTATGTACCTTTTGTCTATCCAGATAGACAATAATATGAATTAAACTTTTGTTTAAATGGACGTTTTATAGACTATTTTTTACACAAATAATCATTATACTTGAATTTCATTTAAATTATTGTTTAATGTACCTATTTACTAACAGAAATAATGATGAGAATTGGGTATTTAATTGAATTTTACTTTAGTATGACTTTGTAAATATAATTAGAGGATTTTAGATTTATTTTTTAAAGAAAGTTTAAGAAAACTATAGAAAATACAATATAATCTAATTTTTTTTTCATAGAAAAGTTCATTTAAGTCGTTAGTATAAAATTTGTTATCAAAAATAAATTTGCTACCGTCGACGGCGATCCCGACTATGGGGGTAGGGAGGATAGCCGTTCTGGGCTTTTTAATGGGTTTAAATAGTAGGGGGAATATTCATAATTTACGTAGATTTCATTTTTTCAGTGTGACAAAAGTTTTATTTTGGCTTAGGATTTGGCTGTAATAATTATGTATATGCAATTCATAGAGCAGGAATTCTTAGAAAGATTGGTTTGCAGTATATAATATTAAGTATTAGGTGACCCTAGACTTAGAAATTATTAGGAGTACAAACTTAATTTGTGCCAGCAGTTGCGGTTATACAAATTGTACTAGTCAATTTTATTTAATATAATTAAATGTGGAATATTTTAATTGATAGTTAAACTTATAAGGTGAAATTTTAAGTTTAATTAATTTAATGAAGTGTTATTGAAGTTAATAAATTTTTGTTAAAACTAGGATTAGATACCCTATTATTTTAAATGTAATATTGTAGTTAAAATTATTAATAGTTATGGTCTTTAAAATTAAAAAATTTGGCGGTATTTTAGTCTATTCAGAGGAACCTGTTTTTTAATTGATAATCCACGATGAGCTTTACTTTAAATTTTAACTTGTATATCGCCGTAGTTAGAATATTTTAGGAGAAGAAAAATGTTCAGCTAATCAAATTAGATTAGAATCCAGGTCAAGGTGCAGTTTATTTTAAAGTTAAAATGGGTTACATTGTATAAATATTTGGTGCTAAGCTTGAAAAGCCTAGCTAAATTGGATTTGAAAGTAATTTTATATATTTATTTATAATGATTATGCTCTAAAATATGCACATATCGCCCGTCGCTTTCATTTAAGATGGAATAAGTCGTAACAAAGTAGGCCTATTGGAAAATGGGCCTAGAATGCAAATTAGAGCTTGTTATAAGTATTTTATTTACATTAAAATGGAAATTGTGAGAATCAATTTAATTTGAATTTAAAAATTTAATAGGTTTATTTGAATAAAAGATTTTACTCAAAATATTGATTGTTTATTATTGTTAAAGAACAAATAGGTTTATTTATAGAGCATAGTATAGTGATAGAAAATTATTAAATGTAAAAAAGAAGGTTTTATTTTCCGTACCTTGTGTATCAGGGTTTACTAAAAAAAGTTAATTATTTAATTTTCTCGAATTATGAAGAGCTATAATTCTATTTTTATTAATGTAGCATAATTACTATAAATATTGTTATAGAAATGAAACGTTATTCGTTTCATAATATATCTAGTTTTCCAAGAAATTAATTTAATTTAGTATCTATATTTAATTAAGGTGCGTAATCACTTTAATTTAAATAGGTTAATATAGCCTAAGGGAAGAGCTTTAGGCTAAATGCTTAAAATTGATTGTTTTTATAATAATAAGTAGGATTAGAATTTTCCATTTTTAAGAGGATGTTATATTTCATTATTATGAATTAATTATTTATATAAGATTTAAGTTGTATATTGGATTTTATTCTTTAATTTAACAAGATTAGGAATAATGGTAGGATTAGTAAATCAAAGTTGTAAAGAAAAGATTATAGCAAGGTTAGGGTAAGGAACTCGGCAAATTATTTCTCACCTGTTTATTAAAAACATGTCCTTTTGCTAATTTTTTAAGGTCTGGCCTGCTCAATGAATGTTAAATAGCCGCAGTATTTTGACTGTGCAAAGGTAGCATAATCATTAGTTTTTTAATTGAAAGCTGGAATGAATGGTCGGATGAGGAAATTTCTGTCTCACTTTAATTTTTATAGAATTTTATCTTTAAGTTAAAAAGCTTAAATGTAATAGAAAGACGAGAAGACCCTATAGAGTTTAATAGATGAAAATATAGTAAATTTAAGGTTTTTATTATTATTATGATTTAATCTATTTTGTTGGGGTGACAGAAGAATTGATTTAACTTCTTTATATTGAACCACTAATTAGTGAATACATGATCCTCAGTTAGGGATTAAAAGAATAAATTACCTTAGGGATAACAGCGTAATTCTTTCAGAGAGTTCTTATCAATGAAAGGGATTGCGACCTCGATGTTGGATTAAAGTAAATTTTCGGTGCAGTAGCTGAAATATTAAGTCTGTTCGACTTTTAAAACTTTACATGATCTGAGTTTAAACCGGCGTGAGCCAGGTTGGTTTCTATCTTTTATAAATAAAATATTTTAGTACGAAAGGACCAAGTATTTAAATAAAATTTTCTATGATGAATAAAATTATTGCTTTGGCAGAGTAGTGCAATAGATTTAGGATCTTTAAACGTAAGGAATTTACAGGCAATAATTTATTTTTTGGATGCTATGTTGATTTTCATTTCTATATTAATTTTAGTAGTTATAGTACTTGTGGGAGTAGCCTTTTTAACTTTACTTGAACGTAAGGTGCTAGGGTATATTCAAATTCGAAAGGGTCCTAATAAGGTAGGATTAATAGGTTTGTTGCAGCCTTTTGGAGACGCTATTAAGCTTTTCACTAAGGAACAGACATTTCCTTTTATAGCAAATTTTAATATTTATTATCTTTCTCCTGCAGTTAATTTATTTACTAGGTTAATACTATGGATATGTATACCTTTTGTTAGAGTTTTTCTAAGATTTAATTTATCTATTCTTTTTTTCCTGAGAATTGCTAGTTTATCTGTTTATTCAATCATACTAGCTGGATGGTCTTCTAATTCAAGTTATTCTTTATTAGGAAGTTTACGTTCTGTTGCTCAGACCATTTCTTATGAAGTTAGATTAGCTTTAATTTTAATATCTTTTATTTTTTTAGTACTTAGAATAAATTTATTAGATTTTCTTAAGGTTCAGAAATATGTTTGATTAATATTTTTAATACTACCTTTAAGATTAATATGAATTATCTCAGGGTTGGCAGAAACAAATCGTACACCTTTTGATTTTGCTGAGGGTGAGTCTGAATTAGTTTCAGGATTCAATATTGAGTATAGAAGAGGGGGCTTTGCATTAATTTTCTTAGCAGAGTATTCTAGAATTCTGTTTATAAGGATAATCTGTGTTTTATTATTCATAGGGGGAAACGTGTATTCTTTTACCTTTTTTTTAAAGTTGACTTTTGTATCTTTCATTTGAGTTTGGGTACGAGGGACTTTGCCTCGTTTCCGTTATGATAAGTTGATATACTTAGCCTGAAAGAGCTTTTTACCAAGTTCTTTAAGTTATTTAATATTTTTTTTTAGACTGAAGATAGCAATCTTCATTCTATTAAGTTAGTTAATAAAATTTAGTATAAACTAATAGAGAATCTATGTCTCTTTATTATATTTTCAAAATATATACTTGTACAAGTTCATTAGTCAATTATATAGGGTTTTATCTCATATAATATATGTTATTGGATTAATAATAAAGAATATAAAGTATGTAATTGTGAGTAATTGACCGGTTAAAATATAAGGATCTTCAACTGGCCGTGCTCCAATCCATGTAAGTAGAATTACAATAGTTACTATTGATCAGAATAGAATCTTGTTAATTGGGTAGAATTGATTTCTTATAAAGTTTTTTTTGTTAGTAAATGGAAGGATTAATAAGATTGCGATTCTTATAACCAGAGCAATCACTCCTCCCAGTTTGTTAGGGATTGACCGGAGGATCGCGTAAGCGAATAAGAAATATCATTCTGGCTGGATATGGACTGGGGTTACTAGGGGGTTGGCAGGAGTAAAATTGTCAGGGTCTCCTAATAAATATGGGTTAATTAAGGAAAGGGCAATAAGAGCAGCTGTTATAATGATAAATCCTATCAAGTCCTTAAATGTAAAATAAGGATGAAAGGGGATTTTATCTACATTTCTATTAGAACCTAAAGGATTATTAGATCCTGTTTGATGCAGGAATAGAAGATGAATTATTACTAGAGCAGAAACAATAAAAGGTAAGAGAAAATGGAAAGCAAAGAATCGGGTAAGAGTAGCATTATCAACTGCGAATCCTCCTCATAATCATTGTACAATAGATGTTCCTAAGTAAGGGATCGCTGAAAGAAGGTTGGTAATTACTGTAGCCCCTCAAAATGATATTTGTCCTCAAGGTAGAACATAACCTAGGAATGCTGTTGCTATAACAATAAATAGAATAATAACTCCTACTATTCATGTGTGGATAAGGTTGTAGGATCCATAGTAAATACCTCGCCCTGCATGGATATAGAGGTTAATAAAGAAGAAAGATGCCCCATTTGCATGTAAAGTTCGAATGAGTCAGCCGTAATTTACATCACGACAAATATGAACTACTCTATTGAAGGCTAAATCAATATTAGGGCAGTAATGCATCGCTAAGAAAATCCCAGTAACAATTTGAATCACCAGACATAGGCCTAATAAGGAGCCGAAATTTCATAGTAATGAGATGTTAGAAGGCGAAGGTAAATCAATAAGAGCGTTATTGATGATTTTAGTGACAGGTGAGATTTTTCGTAAGGGTGTCTTCATTAGTGCTTGGGCCGGAGGGGCCCTGAGTTATTTCCAATAATTTTAACAATTGCAATTAGAGCAGTAAAAAGGTATATAATTAAAAACATAAGGAGTGTTCTTATAGGATAGAGAGTGAATTTAACTATTGAAAATGAAAGGATGGGATTACCCATGTTAGTTAAATCATTACTGACAAAGCAGTCAATTAGAAATGAACTTGAAAATGATAGAATTAAGCTAAGTGAAATTAATAGGATTGGCATGGGTAGAGAATTCATATTTATTCTAAATTTTTCATTTGAGGCGATTCTTGTTATGTAAATGAATAGGATAAGTATCCCACCAATTATAATTAGAAACAAGATATATGAAAATCAAAAGTTCGGGCATAGTCGGCCAGAAATTAAACTTACTAAGGAAGTTTGGGCCAATAGAACTAGACCTAGTGAGAGAGGATGCTTAAGGAATACAAATATAATAGAAAATATAGTGGCTAGGGTAATAAACGTTATTACAGGAAATAGTTTATTAAAATATTAATTTTGGAGATTAAAGATGAGGGCTTCTTCTTTCCTGATGTTTTAAAAGTTAAACTTATTTTTGGTTTACAAGACCAATATTTTATATTAAATTATTAAAACTAATGTTAGTATATATTTTTATAGGAAGATTAATATTTTTTTCTGGTTTAATTATGTTTAGGATGAAACGTAAGCATTTGCTTTTAATATTATTGAGTATTGAATTAATAGTTGTTGCCCTGTATATGAATATGTTTGTGTATTTGGGCAGGTTAAATAATGATTATTTTTTTTCTATGGTTTTTTTGACTTTTAGAGTATGTGAAGGGGCTCTAGGCCTTTCAGTACTTGTATCAATGATCCGAACACACGGAAATGACTATTTCCAAAGTTTTAATTTATTATGATAAAGTTCATTTTGGCATTAATTATAGTGTTACCTTTAAGGTTTTTAAACCAATTTTGATTAGTCCAGTTTGTATGAATACTGATATCGTTTATGTTTATGGTTATGTTCAGTTTCAATTACGTTTACATGTATATTTCTTACGTTTTTGGGGTAGACTTAATTTCTTACCTAATAATTTTGCTAAGGTTTTGAATTTGCAGCCTAATAATTCTAGCTAGGCAGAAGATTTATTATTCATATTTTTATAGACGTTTCTTCATGTTTGTGGTTGTCATAATGATGCTATCTTTAATTTTAGCTTTTTCTTCAATGAATCTATTTGTTTTTTATGTATTTTTCGAGGTTAGATTAATTCCTACATTAATATTAATTGTTGGTTGAGGGTATCAGCCAGAGCGTTTGCAGGCAGGAATCTATATGCTTTTTTATACAGTGTTTGCCTCGTTGCCAATAATGATTTCTATTTTCTATTATTATATGGTTAATGGTTCTTTAGATTTTTATTTTCTAAATGCCGAGTTAAATGAAGGGTTACTTTATTTTTGTATAAATATAGTTTTTTATATTAAAATTCCTTTATTTTTCGTACATTTGTGATTACCCAAGGCTCATGTGGAGGCTCCTGTCTCTGGCTCAATAATTTTAGCAGGTGTAATGTTAAAGCTAGGGGGATACGGTTTAATACGAATAATAGTAGTTTTTGTAACTTTAGGTATAACAATTAATTATGTTTTTATTGGACTCAGACTAATCGGGGGGGTAATAATTTCCCTAATTTGTTTACGACAGAGTGATATTAAGTCTTTAATTGCTTATTCATCTGTTGTTCATATAGGAGTAGCCGTCGGAGGGCTACTTACTTTAAATTACTGGGGGATAAGAGGTGCTTTAATAATAATAATCGCCCATGGGCTTTGCTCTTCAGGATTATTTTGTTTAGCAAATCTAAGGTATGAGCGTGTAGGTAGACGGAGCTTATATTTAAATAAGGGGGCAATCAATATTATCCCTAGCCTTTCATTATGATGGTTTCTTTTATGTTCAAGTAATATGGCTGCACCCCCTTCCTTAAATTTAGCAGGAGAAGTAATGCTTATTAATAGTTTACTATCTTATGAGAATTTAAATATAGGAATTTTAATACTTGTGTCTTTTTTTGGCGCGGCTTATTCTTTATATTTGTATTCATTTAGGCAACATGGGAAGGTTTATACAGGCCTTTATCCTTTTACTACTGGTAATTTCCGTGAGTATTTACTTTTAATTCTTCATTGGCTTCCTTTAAATATTTTAATTATAAAGGGGGAATTATTATGTTTATGATTGTACTTAAATAGTTTAATTAAAACATTGATTTGTGGTGTCAAAAATGTAGGAATACTTTAGGTAATGATAAATATTTGTTTACGATACTTTCTATTATTTATAAGTCTAAGATTATCTCTTTTTTCTATGAGAATTTGGCTGTTGATGCATGACTTAACATATTTTTTGGAGTATGAGGTTTTATTAGTAAATTCAAGCCCCATTGTGATAACTATTCTTATTGATTGAATATCAACTTTGTTTATAAGATTTGTCTTATTTATTTCGGCTACCGTAGTCTATTATAGAAATGAGTATATACATGGCGATTTAAATTTAAATCGGTTTATTATACTAGTGGCTATATTCGTATTTTCTATAATGTTATTGATTATTAGCCCTAATCTAATTTCTATCCTCCTTGGATGGGATGGCCTAGGATTAGTTTCTTATTGTTTAGTAATTTATTATCAAAATGTAAAGTCTTTCAATGCTGGAATAATTACTGCTTTAACTAACCGAATCGGGGATGTAGCCTTATTAATAGCAATTGCTTGGATATTAAATTACGGTAGTTGAAATTATGTGTTTTTCTTGGAAGAGATAAAGGATAATTATTATATAATTGTAATTACTTTATTAGTAATTTTAGCAGCTATAACTAAAAGAGCTCAGATTCCCTTTTCTTCTTGGCTGCCAGCTGCTATGGCTGCTCCTACACCTGTCTCGTCGTTAGTACATTCTTCAACTTTGGTGACTGCTGGGGTTTACCTGCTTATCCGTTTCAATTATTCAATAACAGAGAATATACTGTATTTTTTACTTTTTATTTCTAGTATAACAATGTTTATATCAGGATTAGGGGCGAATTTCGAGTTTGACCTTAAGAAAATCATTGCTCTTTCTACGCTTAGTCAACTTGGCTTGATGATAATGATTTTATCACTGGGAGGTTATAAATTAGCCTTTTTTCATCTTTTGACTCATGCATTATTCAAGGCTTTACTTTTCATATGTGCGGGTAATATCATTCATAGTATACTAAATTGTCAGGATATTCGTTTTATAGGGGGGTTAAGAAATTCTCTCCCATTGACTTGTGTGTTTATAAACATTTGTAATCTTTCTTTATGTGGCCTTCCTTTTTTATCCGGGTTTTACTCTAAGGACTTGATTGCTGAGGTTTTGTCGATGGATTATTTAAATGTATATATTTATATAATTTTCTATATTTCTATTGGTCTTACTGTCAGCTATAGCTTTCGCTTAGTTTACTATTTATTTGTAGGAGAATTGAATTTTACTTCGATAACAAATCTTTCGGAGAAAAGCTTTGTAATGCTGCAAGGGATGAGAGGTTTAATTTTTTTAGTAGTTACCATAGGAAGAGTTTTATCCTGGATAATGTTTGATGCTTTATACGTAATCATTCTCCCTTTATTTATAAAGTTAATAACTCTATTAATAATCATAGCTGGAGCAGTGATTGGGTACCAGATATCTAAGTTTGCTCTATTCTCATCAAATTTATCCTTGGCAGGTATTAATTTAGCTATATTTTTGTCTGGGATATGAAATATGCCAGTTTTATCAACTTTTGGGGTAAATTTTTATCCTGTTCATCTAGGGAATTTATATGTTAAAAGGCTAGACCAGGGTTGAACCGAGTTTTTTGGGAGTCAAAATCTTTATAGCCAATTGCGTACAAATTCTGTTATAATACAATTTGTATTGAGTAATAATATTAAATTATTTTATATGTTAATAGTAGTCTTTTTACTTTTTGTTTTAATTTGTCTAGATAGCTTATAATAGAGCATAGCACTGAAGATGCTAGGGAAACCTCAGGTTTCTAGATATTTATAAAAATGATTTAATTTTACAGTGAAAATGTAATGTTTTCTTTAAACTATATAAATCTTAGAAATACTAACGTATTTACGCTATTAATTAAGTTAGAAGCTTATTTTTTGGTATTTCTTTAATTGGAATTTTGATTCAATAATGTCATTAACAGTGACATACCTCTATTTTGGTTTCAATTAATAAATAGGGATCATTTGATCATACTTCTAGGTCGAAACTAGATGCAAGTTTTGCTTCCTATTTAAGATAAATTGATATTTCAATACTTTTTAAGTGCAAATTAAATGTTATAGTTAACTATTATCCTGTATTATGAGGATCAGTTGAGGGCACCTTGGCTTCATTCGTGGAAAAGACCTAGGAGAAGAATTAGGATGAAAATTGTTATGATAATAAAATAGTTGAAGGGGCTTCTAAGCTTAAGCCTTATAATTAAAGGGAATAATAGGGTGATTTCTACATCGAAGATCAGGAAGATAATAGCAATTAGGAAAAAGTGAAGAGAAAAAGGCAGTCGTGCTGAAGACTTAGGATCAAACCCACATTCAAATGGGGATCTTTTTTCTCGGTCAATAAATGTCTTTTTAGAGATTAAACTGACAATTACTAATAAAAGCATTGAAATTACAATTAAAACAAGCCCTATGATTGAGAGATTTAAAATTATTTATACTAGAATTCTAGGTCTTTTGATTGGAAGTCAAATATAATAAATTATACTATATAAATGCTATCTACCTCATCAGTAAATTGATACATATAAGAAAAGTCAAACTACATCAACAAAGTGTCAGTATCAAGCTGCTGCTTCAAAACCAAAGTGATGAATTTGGGAAAAATGATTCATTAAGTGCCGGATTAAACATACTAATAGGAATGTAGTACCAATAATTACGTGAATTCCATGGAATCCTGTTGCTATAAAGAATGAAGAGCCATAAGCTGCATCTGAAATAGTAAATGATGACTCATAGTATTCATACCCTTGAAGTATAGAAAAATAAATACCAAGGATTACTGTTAATAATAATCCTTGTAGGGCTTGATTATAGTTGTTTTCTATCAAACTGTGGTGGGCTCATGTAACAGTTAGGCCAGAAGTTAGAAGGATGAGGGTATTCAGAAGAGGAATTTGGATAGGGTTAAAGGTTTGAATTCCCTTAGGAGGTCATATCATACCAATGTCAATTGCTGGGGAAAGGCTATTATGGAAAAATCCTCAGAAGAACCTAATGAAAAAGAATACTTCAGATGTGATAAATAGAATTATTCCTCAGCGAAGACCAATAGTGACTGTCATAGTATGAAGTCCTTGGAAAGTGCCTTCTCGAGAAATGTCTCGCCACCATTGATATATAATTATTAATATAGAGGTGATCCCAAGAAAAAACAGGTTTGTATTAAATAGGTGAAATCACTTAACTATTCCTGTTATTAAGATTAGTGCTCTGAATGAGCCTAGGATAGGCCAAGGGCTAACATCTACTAGATGAAAAGGATGATTTTTATGCATTAGTTTACTTCTCTAGAATAAAGTGTCGAAAGAACTGCAAATACATAAGATTGAATAATAGCTACTGCGGATTCAAGCAGGAGAAGTAAGAGTTGGGTAATGATAAGAAAATTGACTAATAGTAAAGATAAGGAATAGCCTGTATTGCCTAGAAGGGTCATTAGGAGGTGCCCGGCAATTATATTAGCAGAGAGACGGATAGCTAATGTTCCGGGCCGAATTACATTTCTGATAGTTTCAATGCATACTATAAATGGTATTAGAATAGGAGGAGTCCCTTGAGGGACTAAGTGGGCAAACATATGAATTGTATGGTTAATTCAGCCGAACAGTATGAATGTCAATCATAGCGGCAAAGCTAAGCCTAAAGTTAATACTATATGTCTTGTGCAAGTAAAGATATATGGGAATAGTCCTAGGAAATTGTTAATTAAAATGAAAGAAAATAAAGAAATAAAGATAAGGGTTCTTCCTGTAGAGGCAGGCCCCAGCAAAGTCTTAAATTCCTTATGGAGAGTTGAAATGATCTTAATTCATATAAAATTGAATCGAGACGGAACCAACCAAAATATAGAAGGGGCTATAATTAAACAGATAAGGCTTCTTATTCAGTTAAGGGATAGGTTTCAATTAGATGAGGGGTCAAAAGATGAGAATAGGTTTATAATCATTTTCAGTTAATTTTAATTAAAGACTTTCCTGAGGTTTTAGAGGTTTTCCTAGGGTAAATAAATGTATAAAAGTTTATAGAATTTAAAATAAGGAAGACTAAAATAAAGTAGATTATTAGACTAAGCCAGTTTAATGGAGCTATTTGAGGGATTAAAAATTAATACTAAGTATTGACTTTAGCTTGACAAACTAATGTTATAATTTAACTAAATTTTTCATTAGAAGTAAGTGCTAAGTTACTATAAGAAGGTTTAAGAGACCAATGCTTGCTTTCAGCCATCTAATGAAAGCTGGGTTATCTTAGTAATTCATTTAATGAAAAATGAAGGGGAAATTCTTTCAATTACGATAGGCATGAATCTATGATTAGCACCACAAATTTCTGAGCATTGACCATACAGAAGTCCAGAGCGATTAGACATAAATCTGGTTTGGTTTAAGCGACCCGGAGTTGCATCGATTTTAACCCCCAGGGATGGAATAGTTCATGAGTGAATCACATCGGCTGCAGAAACTAGTATACGAATTTGAGTCTTAAAGGGGATAACAATTCGGTTATCAACGTCTAAAAGACGGAAATTTCATGGGCTTATTTCATTCACTGGAATTATATAAGAATCGAATTCAAGATTTTGAAAGTCTGAATATTCATATGATCAGTATCATTGATGGCCAATTGTTTTAATAGTCAGCAAAGGGTTATTAGTTTCATCTAGAATGTAGATTAACCGTAGAGATGGAAGGGCAATAAAAATTAGTGTGATTGCAGGGAGAATAGTCCAAATTACTTCAATTAGTTGTCCTTCAAGGAGAAAGCGGTGGACTAATTTGTTAAAGACAAGTCTTACTATCAGTTGGCCTACTAGAATTGTAATGATTGTTAGAACTAATAGGGCATGATCATGGAAAAAGGCTAACTGTTCCATTAGAGGGGAAGATCTATCTTGGAGAAGAAGGGTTTTTCAGGTTGCTATTTCTAAAAAAAGGTTAGCCTTTGTATATGGGGCTTAAGTCCATTGCACTGCTCTGCCATAATAGAAACTAGCAGAAAGCATAGGAAGTTCAGAGTATCTGTGTTCGGCAGGTGGTATAGCCTGAAGTCATTCAATAGAAGAAGCCATGTTTAAGGGGAGAAGACTCTTACGTTGGGCAGAGAATGCTTCTCAAATGATAAAGATAAGGAATAGTACTCCAATAGTAGAGATGGCTGAACCAATAGAAGAAATGATATTTCATAGGGTGTAAGCATCTGGATAGTCTGAATATCGTCGAGGTATCCCTCTTAACCCTAAGAAGTGCTGGGGGAAGAAGGTTAAGTTTACCCCAATGAATATAATAAAAAATTGAGTTTTGCATAGCTTTTCATTAAGTGAAAGTCCCGTGAAGAGAGGGAATCAATGGACAAGTCCACCTATGATAGCAAATACTGCTCCTATAGAAAGAACATAATGAAAGTGGGCCACTACATAGTATGTATCATGCAGGATAATGTCAATAGAAGAGTTAGCTAATACCACACCTGTTAATCCTCCCACTGTAAATAGAAACACAAAGCCTAAAGCTCACAGTATAGAAGGAGAGTAATTGATTTGGGTACCATGTAAAGTAGCTAATCAACTAAAAATTTTAATTCCTGTAGGAACGGCAATAATTATTGTTGCTGATGTAAAGTATGCTCGGGTATCTACGTCTATCCCGACAGTAAACATATGATGGGCTCATACAACGAACCCTAGTAAGCCAATTGCCATCATAGCATAAATTATCCCAAGACTTCCAAACGCTTCCTTTTTACCACTCTCCTGGCTAATAATATGGGAGATTATACCAAACCCAGGGAGAATAAGAATATAAACTTCAGGGTGCCCAAAGAATCAGAATAGGTGTTGGTATAAGATAGGGTCTCCCCCTCCGGCAGGGTCAAAGAAGGATGTATTCAGGTTTCGGTCAGTAAGGAGTATAGTGATTGCTCCAGCAAGCACTGGAAGGGAAAGAAGCAGGAGTAAAGCTGTAATAACCACTGCCCAGACAAATAGAGGTATTCGATCAAAGGTTATTCCTGCTGGTCGTATATTAATAACTGTTGTAATAAAGTTTACAGCACCAAGAATAGATGAGACTCCAGCTAAGTGTAGTCTAAAGATAGCCAAATCTACTGAAGAACCTCCATGGGCAATGTTGGATGAAAGTGGGGGGTACACTGTCCATCCCGTTCCTGCACCATTTTCTACAATTCTTCTTATAATCAGAAGAGATAGGGAGGGAGGGAGTAATCAGAATCTTATGTTATTCATACGGGGAAATGCTATGTCGGGGGCCCCTAGTATCAGGGGTACAAGCCAGTTCCCGAATCCTCCAATTACAATGGGTATAACTATAAAGAAAATTATGATAAAAGCATGGGCGGTAACAATAACATTATAAATTTGGTCGTCTCCAATGAGAGTTCCAGGGTTGCCAAGTTCTGAGCGGATTAGGATACTAAGAGATGTTCCTACTATTCCTGCTCATGCACCAAAGATAAGATACAGAGTACCGATATCTTTATGGTTTGTAGAAAATAATCATTTGTTCAGTAGGATGGCCGAGGTATAGGCAATAAATTGTAAATTTATCCACGAACTAGATTCTTCTACTAAAGGCTTGATAGTCAAAAACAATGATTTTAAATTGCAAATTTAAAGGTAAGTAATTTTTTAAGCCTGTCAAGGCTTAGAGCCTTTTCTCTATTTACAACTTTGAAGGTTGCTAGTTTGTTCCTTAACTTAAATCCTTAGATTAAGTTAAACATTATCGTGCAGCCAACCAATCTGGCTAGGGAAATAAAATTTGATGAGAATAATAGGAATCTCCCAGGATTTGGGGTCAGGGCCTTAATTTCAGTGTATTGGAATGTTAAGGATGATATAATAATTCGAACATAGACAAAAAGCATAATTAAGGTTAGTACAATAAGGATTAGTGCAAGTACAGGGAGACCGTGAAGGATAAGCCAATTAATAGTGAATCACTTAGGTATAAATCCAAGGAAAGGGGGTAATCCCCCCAGAGATAGGAAGTTAGCTACGAGAGTAAATTTGACCAGTTTATTTTGGTTAAAAACTAAAGGGATTTGGGTCAGTGTAAGGATTTTCCCATAATTGAATACTAGGACAAGATTTAGTGTAATCACTGTATAGGCAATAAAGTAGATTAACCAAACAGATGTAGAGGTAATCATTGCAGATAATATCCAGGCAATATGATTAATAGATGAAAAAGCTAGGATTTTTCGTAGTCTTACTTGGTTAAACCTTATTAGCGTTCTTACGACCAGGGAAGAAATGATGGTAAAAACCATAAAGTTAATTTGCAAGAAATTATTTATGAGCAAAGACATAGGGGCGATTTTTTGTCATGTCAAGAGCATAGAACAGTTGAATCAGTTTAAGCCTTCTAAAACTTCAGGAAATCAGTAGTGGAATGGGGCCGCTCCTAGCTTAGTTAGTAAAGCCGAATTTAATAGGGTTCTAAGGGCTGAATTTACTATGGGGGTAATAAACTCAGTTGAAACCAATATTAAAATAATTGAGAGCAGTAAGATTAGGGAGGCTATAGCCTGTGTAATGAAGTATTTAAGGGAAGCTTCTGAGGAATACATATTTTTCTGGGAAGCCATGAGGGGAATAATCGAGAGAAGATTTACTTCTAGACCGATCCATATCCCGAGCCAGGAGTAAGCTGAGATGGCAATGAGAGTCCCTACAATTATAGTGTTAAAAAATATAATTTTGTATAATTTTAAAATTAAAAAGAGAAAGGGTGGGGCTTTCATAATTAGGGTATGAACCTAAGAGCTTATTTAGCTTATCTTTTTATATTTTAGTATATGATGTACGGAAATTTTTGATATTTCAGGGAGCAGTTTAATTCTGCTAAATATAATAGAGGCAGGTGGCTGCATGATTTATCCTATCAAGATAATCCTTTCAATTCAGGCTCTCTACT